TGATTATTGTATACGAATGGACCATTTGTCGAACAAGGGAGTGAGACGTAATCAAGATAGGATCAGAATCATGAAAATTGGAGTGAGTGCTGACGTGTTCCGACGGGGGACTTAATGAAATAGGAGAAGAAGGTTCATTTAAATAACAAGTTATATCTTTTCTTTTGCTGGGGGAATCGTTACTGACAGTTCCGGCCCGAAAGAGCCATTGAAGTCGGAACATAAAAATAAGTTGAATTGTGGAAGAATCCATAACTCCATTTTTTTTTATTCCAGTAAAGTAAGTCAATCGATAAAAGGAAAAACAAAGAATAATAAGAAATGACACTCCTGTCATAGGAATGGAAATAGCCCTTCTTGCTGCTTCAATAACAAGTATTTTCGTTTTCAAATCAGATAAATCATTTGATCTATGATTTATTGGAACAAAACAAGGAATGGCCTGGCTAGGTATAGGTACTGGCCAGGCCGGGGGAATAAAAGAACCTTTCGTACGAAATCAAAGAGGTACTCTTTCTATTGGAGATATCTGTTTCGAATCCTTATCTAAATGCAATTGCTGATAAAATTCGTATATATATAGAATAAAGAAAAGAAAGATAAAGAAAGACTTTTATCAATCTTTACTTCACGCGTCACATATGAATTATCCTTTTGTAATTGGGAGAGATGGCTGAGTGGACTAAAGCGACGGATTGCTAATCCGTTGTACGAGTTATTCGTACCGAGGGTTCGAATCCCTCTCTCTCCGTTCCCTCTGATCACTTGAGAGTTATCTTTCTAATTCGAAAAAATCTCGAGCCCTTGTTATCTTAGTTAAATGTATGGAATAGAGAAAATCATAAGAAAATTCAGAAATCAAGCAACGAAAAACTTCTGATTTTTTTATTTTATTCCTCGCGTCCAGGATTACGTCCTGGATCATTAGATAGGAATCCGAAGATGAAGAGAGAAACAAAGAATATCACTACTGTGTAAACGAAGAGTTTGAGAGTAAGCATTACACAATCTCCAAGATCATTTTTGGGGGAAATAAGGGAATAGATTCTCTATTTTTGTACCACATATCCCATTTTGACACCAAGAAATGGAGTGGTTTCTAGAAAAGAAAGGAATTTGCAGGAATTCATTTGTAATAAGATTCTGATTCCTTCGTTACCAAAATGATCTTTCATACCCACAATTAGGTATTGTGAGGGACCATACATAAGGTCTTTGACTTCCGGAAAGTCAGAATGAGAAAATGAGGTGATCCAGATTCATCGCGGCTATCCAAAAGAATTTCAATGTTTGAATCGAGAGTTCATAATGTAAGATTTATCTGATCTTATCAATTGTTAGAATAGAATTTTTCCCTTTTTAGCGAATCAATCATGAATGTTTCTAGGACAGTATTAAAGATCTCATCGAAAACTTACAGCAGCTTGCCAAACAAGGGCTAAGAGAAAAAAGAGTACAGGTATGACTGGCATAACATCTACGATTGGATTGAAAAAAGCATAAGCCTCGGGTAATTTGGCGAAGAAAAAGCTACTCGAATGAAGGGCAGAATTAATACAGATACAGATTAAACTAAAGATATTAAGCATAACAAAAATTTCGCTCTTGTGGAGAATTTCATTATTAGTGAGTTGGGGAAAAATGAAGAAAGAAGAGAAGATAGGCCAAACAAAAAATCCTTCTTTTTCTTTGAACTCCCCCAATCAAAAATCCTTCAATTCTCAAATGAGAATAGAAGGAATCATACTTTCATACAATATCTTAATTGAATTATAGATAATGATCAATGAATTTCTTTTGATTCTACATCTACACGTGTCGAATCCTAGCAACAACCTATTCCATAGATATTTGGGCTGGAATTGACGAACAACCAATATCCATATTAGTGTTATTAGTGTCAAATAGAAATCTCAATGGGGCGTGGCCAAGCGGTAAGGCAACGGGTTTTGGTCCCGTTACTCGGAGGTTCGAATCCTTCCGTCCCAGACCGATTCTATCAGAACAAAGATTGTGCTCTTTTCTTTAACAATCCTCTGTTTAAGAGTGTAATGTTGGATACAATGTGATTCAATCTTTCTTTCTGATTTCTAATGATTCAGAGAAGAATCATATCCTACCTTTCGATCCTGTTTCTGTTTCTCACAAACAGAAACAGAATCGAGTGTCAATGACACGTGGATGGAAATAAATATCTTTTTGATATAGGTAGGATGGGAACAAAGATCAAAGTTCCATTCAAAAAAAAAAAAGATTGGGTGGCCATTCAGCGTATGCCCGTCTCCCCCCCGTTCATATTCATATTGAAGTTAGTTAGTCATTTAGAGAAACTTTATGCCCCCCATTTATCAAATTTTGATTCCCACATGATGCATTCTGAGTCGACATGCGGAAGAAAGGTAAAGTAAATAGGGGTAAATGACTAATTTTATGTGGATCCTGAATTCTAAACAGGAGGAGTTCTTGGTACTAATTCCATCACTGGGATTAAAGCTCCTAAGACTGGGGTGGGGCAAAATAAAATGGAAACACCGAATGAATCTGGACCCATTCGGCTTTGTACCTATACAAGATGGTATAGCATCCCATAAGAGGATCTTTTTTTGATTGGCTTTGAGTATGATTCATGATCCCCATAGAATTCGTGTAGATACGAGTTAATTAGCAAAGGAAGGTATCAATTTCAATCAATATCTGTGTCATCCGGATCTCATTAACAAACAATAAAATTCAATACGGAACAGATGTATTTTCTTTGGACTTAATTGCTTTTATTTTGCATCAGGCTCCAATGAATAATTGGAAATCAATGTAACGATGGGGGGGGATTCATAGATTCCATTCACTTTAGTTTATCTTTATGGAAATGGAAAAATTTCTGAACCTGAAATAAAGCAAAATCCGTAGAAAATGAACCATGCCCATATGTAGTTTTATTGTTCTATTTCAGTGACACCAGTATTTCGGTTTCGGTGAAAAAGATTTGTGATCTCTTAAATATACACGATGACCCCCGGTGACAATTGTTCGGTGTATCTGATGGATACGGAAAGGTCATACTCCTACGATTTGGATTTTCTCAATCAGATGAAAGAATAGCTACCTTAATCTTATCTTCCATAAGCTCTTTTCTATCCATCCCCATGAAAACAACTAAATTGGATTTTTTTCTCGACCCATCCATCTGATTTAAATCATTGATGATTCAATTGGAAAAGAAACATGGATTTCTCTTATGATGATCGAATTCGCGTCTCTTTAATCAATGAGATATCTGCTAAACTTTTTAGTTACTCGTTGTGATTGTGCCGACTTGTTGATTTGATTGATTTAGAGATCAAATGAAATTCAGTCTTTTCAGGAAAACTTATTTATAGTAATGATAATGATGTCGAAGTAGGAAATTCTTGAAACCATTTTCTTTTTTATGATTCCTTACCTTATAAATCCTCGCTATTCGAAGAAGTGTGAGATTGGTGAATCTATCCTATCGAGTCACTTGCGACTTTTCCGGGTCATTAGAATAGCTTATTTGGTTAATGACTCATTTTATTTTGTTCCAGTATTGGTAATCGAATTAAAGACTCGTCTTTAGTTTAGTTGTTCGAGAAAGAATTGGAATTGGATCTTTCATGATTGATCGTCCCGAACAATATAACAATATGTTGAAGATGTAGATGTAAATAAGTGTTAAGCAACTCATTTCTTCGTGTTTTTTATAAATGTGTTTCATTCCTATAAAAGAATATGGGTTAATTTGGCTTTTTGCTGAGATTTCCCCAGAGAAATACCTATTCATACATATATAAAAAGAAAGTATGGACTACTATGCACCGATGGAGCCAATGACTATTCATGATTCCATATTGAATCAATTCCATACCGGTCCAAATTAGAGGAATGTTATGGTAAAACTTCGTTTGAAACGATGTGGTAGAAAGCAACGTGCGACTTGAAGGACATGATCGGCTGTGGATTCTTGCATCCACCATTTTTTTATATATCAATGAAGATGCTCTTGGCTCGACATAGTTTGTTCTGTGCCACCAGGACCCCATTGGGGGGGGTTGTAAATAGTACATGATGGAGCTCGAGCATAAATTCTTGATTCATTTATCAGAGGGAAGGATCTAGGGTTAGTGCCAGTCAATAAGTTGGAACAACTTCGTAAGTATATCTTCGATATAGAAATCGCAAATTCGAACAAGTTTCAAATAAAAAAGCAAAAAAAGGAAAATTTGTCGGAATTGGTAAAACTATTTCGATCAAAAGTGTATCACAGGGGAATCAACCATTTGTATGATTCTTCAATAGAAAGAACAAAAGGTATGTTGCTGCCATTTTGAAACAATTAAGGATCACCGAAGTAATGTCTAAACCCAACGATTCAAAGCAAAGATAAAGGATACCGGAACAAGGAAACGCCATTTTCAATTGTCTCAATAACTAGATCAGAATGAGAAAGGAAAATCGATTCTAGACGAGATAAACAAAAGAGGTTAGAGACGGCTCAATAAATGTCTAAGGATTTCCCTTCGAGCTCTTTGAGAATTACCCAACTTGAGTTATGAGTACGAATGAGATTTCTTTTTTTTTATTCCTTCCAAAAAAAAAAACGACTCAAATCCTAATCTAATTGATGATTTTATGGATCCATTTGCCACTATATACAATACATAAATTCGAATCATTCTTTCTCGAGCCGTACGAGGAGAAAACCTCCTATACGTTTCTAGGGGGGGCATTGTTCATCTATATCTATCCCAATGAGCCATCTATCGAATCGTTGCAATTGATGTTCGATCCCGAAGAGAAGGAAGAGATCTTCGTAAAGTGGGTTTTTACGATCCGATAAAGAACCAAACTTATTCAAATGTTCCTGCTATTCTATATTTCCTTGAAAAAGGCGCTCAACCTACAGGAACTGTTCATGATATTTCAAAGAAGGCGGAAGTATTTAAGGAACTTCGAATTAATCAAACGAAATAAAATTTATGAAATAGAAAAAAAGATTGAGTGAAATAACTGGCAATTGAGGGGATTGCCATCAATCAGATGGTTTTCGTTGGGACTCTACGAATAAATAAGGGATCAATCTTGCTATTGTTTGTACTTCTATTGAAAACCAGAGATTTTTTTCCTACTTCTTCTTTTTCTTTATTTATTCCCCCCCACACACTTCATTTCTTATCTATGTAGTGCCAATCCAACACAAGTCTTTATTTTCTTTATTTCATTTTTTTTCTCAAAATTCAATTTCTATTGACAATGGTGTATCGATCAAATATAATTCGATCGTGGATAAATAGATCTATTTATCTACGTCCCATAAGTTTGTTTCTTTACTTCACTAGGTTCGCCGGATTCACTGTGACACAAGAAGTATCTTCTTAAGATAATGAAAAAAAAAAAAATGATCAAAACAGGAGGGTCCACAAATTTTTACATCTATCTATATTTATCCGTGAATCCGTTGTATTTGAATCTGATCTGAACATTTTGATGTTCATAATTGATCATCAAATGTTTCTTTTAGATTTGTTGCTAGTTCAATGTTTTGATGGGGTAGGGCAATCCAATCTCTTTATTTATTTATTTATTTTTTGATTCCGATCGTATCTACACACCATATTTATACGGGTTGCTAACTCAACGGTAGAGTACTCGGCTTTTAAGTGCGGCTAGGATCTTTTACACATTTGGATGAAGCAACAGATTCGTCCATACCATTGGTATGGTTTGTAAGACCACGACTGATCCTGAAAGGGAATGAATGGAAAAAAGAGCATGTCGTATCAATGGAGAACTCTGAGAATACTTCCTGGGTCGGTAGAAAATCTTGTTTTGATTCTTGGAACGGTACCAAATCAATTCACAGTTTGGTCGAGTGAATAAATGGATAGAGCCCTAATGGCTCCAATTATAAGGAAACCAAAAGCAACGAGCTCGGTTCATAATTCGAATGATTACCCGATCTAATTAGACGTTAAAAATAGATTAGTGCCTGATGCGGGAAAGGGTTCTCCTGTGAGTGGATCATCGATTCCTTTTTTTTCATGAATCCTAACTATTAACTATTCTTTCTCTATTATGGAGTGGAGACGAATGTGTAGAAGAAACGGTATACTGATAAAGAGAATTTCTTCCAAAGTCAAAAGAGCGATCGGGTTGCAAAAATAAAGGATTTCTAACCATCTCTTGTAACTATAACGAACACAAACAAATTGGATGGAAAGAGAGAGGATCCGTTCATTGGACTCCCCGTCTCCGGGGTATCTATTCTTTTCTTACTATATACCCTGTTCTGACCGTATCGCACTATGTATCATTTGATAACCCAAGAAATCCCCCGTGCCTTTGTATAATTTCAAATGGAGGAATTACAAGGATATTTAGAAATAGATAGATCTAGGCAACAACACTTCCTATATCCGCTTCTATTTCAGGAGTATATCTACGCACTTGCTCATGATCATGGTTTAAATGGATCGATTTTTTACGAACCTATGGAAAATTTCGGTTATGACAATAAATCCAGTTCACTAATTGTGAAACGTTTAATTACTCGAATGCATCAACAGAATCATTTGATTCTTTCGGTTAATGATTCCAACGAATCTATTTTCGTTGGGCACAACAAGAATTTTTATTTTCAAATGGTATCAGAGGGTTTTGCAGTCATTATGGAAATTCCATTCTCGCTGCGATTAGTATCTTCCCTAGAAGAAAAAGAAATAGCAAAATCTCATAATTTACGATCTATTCATTCAATATTTCCCTTTTTCGAGGACAAATTATCACATTTAAATCATGTGTCAGATATACTAATACCTCATCCCATCCATCTGGAAATCTTGGTTCAAACCCTTCACTGCTGGATACAAGATGCCCCCTCTTTGCATTTATTGCGATTCTTTCTCCACGAGTATCGTAATTCGAATAGTCTCATTACTCCAAAGAAATCCATTTCTCTTTTTTCAAAAGAGAATCAAAGATTCTTCTTGTTACTATATAATTCTCATGTATATGAATGTGAATCCGTATTAGTGTTTCTCCGTAAACAATCTTCTCATTTACGATCAACATCCTCTGGAACTTTTCTTGAGCGAACACATTTCTATGGAAAAATAGAACATCTTGTAGTAGTGCTTCGTAATGATTTTCAGAAGACCCTATGGTTGTTCAAGGACCCTTTCATGCATTATGTCAGATATCAAGGAAAATCCATTCTGGCTTCAAAGGGGACTCATCTTCTGATGAAGAAATGGAAATCTCACCTTGTCTATTTTTGGCAATGTCATTTTTACTTGTGGTCTCTACCGGACAGGATCCATATAAACCAATTATACAATCATTCCTTATATTTTCTGGGCTATCTTTCAAGTGTACGACTAAACATTTCGGTGGTAAGGATTCAAATGCTAGAGAATTCATTTCTAATAGATACTTCTATTAATAAATTCGAGACCCTAGTCCCAATTATTCCTCTGATTGGATCAG